AGTAGCAGCATGTATAAGAGCCGAAATAGGAGTAGGCCCCTCCATGGCATCCGGTAACCATACATGAAGGGGAAATTGTGCAGATTTAGCAACCGCACCGGAAAATAATAGAACGGCACAGAAAGTAACAAATAAAAAATTGACTTCATTATGATTATTAGAAATCAAGTTATTGAATATTTTGAATAAATCTCGAAATTCGAAACTCCCTGTTATCCAATAAAAACCTAAAATTCCTAATAATAAACCAAAATCCCCAACACGATTAGTTACAAATGCCTTTTGGCAAGCATTTGCAGCAACAGGCCGTGTGAACCAAAACCCTATTAATAGATATGAACACATTCCTACCAATTCCCAAAAAATATAAATTTGTATCAAATTAGAACTAGTAACTAATCCTAACATAGAAGTACTGAAAAAACTCATATAAGCAAAAAATCTCAAATATCCTTGATCATACGACATATAATTATCACTATAAATAAGAACCATAATTCCAATAGTAGTGATTAATATTGACATAATAGAAGTAAGCGGGTCGATCAAGTAACCGAATTCTAAAGAAAAATCATTATTAATGATCCAAGACCATACATATTGATAGATAGAACTGCCATTTATTTGCTGAATAAACAGATTGATCGAAAAAATCATGACTATACTTAACAAAAAAACACTTTGAAAAGCCCACATACGGCGAAGACTTTTTGTTGCCGACGGAAAAAGAAGAAGTCCCACTCCTATTAACATAGGAACTGGAAGTGGAAGGAAGGGTATTATCCACGAATATTGATATGTCTGTTCCATAAAAAAGTTTTTTATTCTTAATTGATTGTTTCCGATTTACCGGATCCTACCCCCTTTCAATTTCAAAACAAAAGGGGTCAATAAAAAAATCAAGAGATGTACTAACTTAATACTAACTTAAAGATATTTTTCGAATTTTATATATTATCTGGGTCTTTCCAAATTAAATATTAAAATAAAGAAGTTACAATTGGGCAAATGATATGACCTACTTGCTCATAAAAAGCGAATTTAGTTATTAACTAAGATTTGTTTATACAAATTTTGTTATTAACTAAGATTTTTTTCTTAAAATAACGAAAATACAAAATTTCATTATTATTAAATCACTTTATATTCATAAAGTAATGATAAAAAATTTCACTAAAAAGAAATCTGATATGAATCGATATGAATCATAGGATTAACTAAGGTACAATTTTTGTACAAATCTCGCTTTTTAGTCAGTTTGTTCCAAATCATTAACTAGTTTCAGTATGAAACTGATTGATTAGTTTCCGTTTCAATAAAAAAAATTTCTAGTAAGATTTTGTACTATTTTCGCACATTTTTTATCTATATATATTTTTTTTTGTTTTCTCTAGATAATATATATTATATTATCTAATTATTCTCTAGAAAATAACTAGATAATGAATATATTCGTTTTGACCAATAGATGTCTTTCACATCCAACTATAACAACGAGTAACCTCTTAATTTTTAAATGGCAGTTCCAAAAAAACGTACTTCTATATCAAAAAAGCGTATTCGTAAAAATATTTGGAAAGGGAAGGGGTATTGGGCAGCCTTAAAAGCGTTGTCATTAGGTAAATCTCTTTCTACCGGAAACTCAAAAAGTTTTTTTGTGCGACAAAAAAAGTCATAAAATAAAACATTGGAATAATCCGAATAGAAAAATGGGCCCATTTCATTCTTAATAGGAAATCAACAAACCTATTGTTTGTGGCTAATCAATATGAACTAGAACTCGCTTCGCTATTAGGATATGTATAATAATAATTCTTCGGTTTAGGGGTTAGTAAATTATAAAAAGCTTTTGAAAAAAGAATAAAGACAAGATACAAAACTTGAGCCCTTGTTAGTATATTTTCTTGTTTGGGAGATGGGGGAGTCTTTTTTCCCCATCAACCTGTTTGTCACAATTACAATAATCGACGTTTTTCTATATATATATATATATATATATATATATAAATTATAAATATGAATATATATATATATTGAAGAAGGGTAAAAAAGAGATCTTTAGTTAAAATTAATACATCGTTGAAATTAATTTATTCATTTATTTTGAAAATTTTTTGTGTAACTTTCTGACTTCTTATTTATCTGAATTTCTCTGAATTAATCTATTAGAATATATAAATTTCCCATTTATATGTCTCTTTCAACCCAACCGACAAAAGACTGGAATTTTTTGTCCGAATTAATGTGCAAGTTTTGAGTAATAAATAATAAAAAAGGGGTCTTATTTTTTGTTCATTGGTAAAATACATTTTTTAACTTTTAGGAAATAATATAAATGATAAATCTTTTATGAATTTTATGAAAAAGAATAAAGAAATTTTTTATAGTTCTATCAATAACTAGAGGGTTGAAGTTTATAGTTTCAATAGTTCGATTCTATTGAATTATAGAAGAGCATAAACTACACCAAAGCACTAAGGTAAATAAAACCCATACCCCA